AAGGGATTAAGTTATTTCGGGAAATATATTCAACCAACCCCAATCCTTTTACCCATTAACATCTTAGAAGATTTCACAAAGCCGTTATCGCTTAGTTTTCGACTTTTCGGGAATATCTTAGCGGATGAATTAGTAGTTGTTGTTCTTGTTTCTTTAGTACCTTCGGTGATTCCTATCCCCGTCATGTTCCTTGGATTATTTACAAGTGGTATTCAAGCTCTTATTTTTGCAACGTTAGCCGCGGCTTATATAGGTGAATCGATGGAGGGTCATCATTGAAATAGTTTTTTTCGCTTAGCGCAAAGCAATGCATGCACGGCTCAAGATGATTTACTTAAGGAATAGAAATATACAAGACTCCATATACGATAGAAAGCAATAGGAACAAAAAATTCAAAAATTACGATATTAGAGAGTTGTCAAAAAAAAAAGGAAAGAGATCTAAAAGATCTTTTTCCTAAAATTCTCTTTTTGTACACTTAATATCCTACCTTTCCTCGACGAATATTCACTTTCTATTATATTGGTCAGCCAATATTCTTATTCAAATCATAATTTGAATAAGATATATTTTACGACGTGTGATTAAATAAAAAACAGGAGGGGGGATTTTACTTTACAGTTGGTTTTATTCAACAATTGACCAAAAGAAAATTATAATAAATAATAAATTGCATGAACTTAGATCAATCAAATTTTAAATAATAATATTTCTATGCAATAATTCGCACTAATCAATTGAATTTACCCATTTAGATTGTACTCCCCGATAAACAAAGCGGAAGTGAGAAAAGAATTTACAAAAAACGGGATTCCTAAAAAAGTGGATTGATTGTCGAATCCGATTGAATCCAATGGTTTACGTTATGGAAGAAAGACATGTATATGTGATATTAGATATTGACTCGTTATATATATGAACTAAAGATATATTTTATTTGCCCTACTCCTGTGTGTGAGTTCCAATAGAAGTCCTTTCATATCGTTGTGGCTGTGAATTGGCTGAAAAAAGAGATGAAATCCAGAAAAGATGGAAGAATTGAAATAACAGTTCGAAATCACGAAATAAAGTTCTACGGATTCACAAAAACTCTGTGGATAGAAACAAAAAAGAGATATCGAAGTAGTTCTGATGATTCAATAATATTCTTACTTAAATTCGAAGTTCTTAGTTATTTCCACTGGATGAATCCTATCGATGGAATAATTTAGTCCTGCCTAATTCATTGGTTGATTGTATCATTAACCATTTCTTTTTGTTGGTATGAGGAATTTATCATGAATCCACTGATTTCTGCCGCTTCCGTTATTGCTGCTGGATTGGCTGTAGGGCTTGCTTCTATTGGACCTGGAGTTGGTCAAGGGACTGCTGCGGGTCAAGCCGTAGAGGGTATCGCGAGACAGCCCGAGGCGGAGGGAAAAATACGAGGTACTCTATTGCTTAGTTTAGCTTTTATGGAAGCTTTAACGATTTATGGGTTGGTTGTAGCACTAGCACTTTTATTTGCGAATCCTTTTGTTTAATCTTCGAAATAGGAAAAATAAACATTTTCCTATTTTATTGCCTTGGACTTGTCGTTTGCTTTTTCCAATTAGATCACGATTTCACTCCGACAATTCCTTATTCGTTGAGAAAATAACCTACGGGAAAGGCTGATTCGCAGATGAGGAATTAGTATGCCGACTCGCTTTCATCCTTCCCGTTCGTAGTCCAAGGGAAACTTTTTTTTTTTTTTTTATGAGGTGTTGCAACAATGAAGGGGTAGTTCATACTTTAACTCGAAGATTTTTTGACTCGATTTCAAAAAAAAAAAAGAATAAATAAAAAAGAGGGGCAAAGTGATAGAAAAAGAACTCTCGTCGATTTTTTAGTCTATCTATAAGAGGAGATTATATGAAAAATGTAACCGATTCTTTCGTTTCTTTGAGCCACTGGCCATCTGCCGGGAGTTTCGGATTTAATACCGATATTTTAGCAACAAATCCAATAAATCTAAGTGTAGTGATTGGTGTATTGATCTTTTTTGGAAAGGGAGTGTGTGTGGGTTGTTTATTTCAAGAATAGGCTGTATCCAATCAGCTGTATCCCCTGGATGGGTGCATGATCACGCGAATTACTTCTTAAGAAATTATATGTAAGAACCACAGCATTTCGTGATTAATTGGTAAATCCACTTTGATTCTCTAGCAACCAATAACGTGGGGCTGTTAAGATGGTTAAATCAAATCGTTTGAAGTCTAGACGCAGCATGGTACTCTTTCTACCGCTATGTTAATATAGAGGTGGTTTTCATTTAAAAGGAATATTTTATCGATATAGAACACTCATCTCGATAAAAAAAAATGGAACCGCTCGGGTATTTTTCCCTTTTATCCAATGCTGAATCGACGACCTATGCCTTATTGTATAATTTTTGGATTTGAACTGAAGAAAAAAAAAAGAAACAACTTTGCTGACAATTAGATATTTTTTATTTTGTCAGAAGAGTCCTCTAAGTAT